AAAGAACCAGATTCCGTAAACAACATAGAGGAAGAATGAAGGGAATATCTTATCGAGGTAATCATATTTCTTTCGGTAAATATGCCCTTCAGGCACTTGAACCTGCTTGGATCACGTCTAGACAAATAGAAGCAGGTCGACGAGCAATGACACGAAATGCACGCCGCGGTGGAAAAATATGGGTACGTATATTTCCAGACAAACCGGTTACAGTAAGACCCGCAGAAACACGTATGGGTTCGGGGAAAGGATCCCCTGAATATTGGGTAGCTGTTGTTAAACCAGGTCGAATACTTTATGAAATGGGCGGAGTCACAGAAAATATAGCCAGAAGAGCTATTTCAATAGCATCGTCCAAAATGCCTATACGAACTCAATTCATTATTTCGGGATAAAAAAATACGAATCGTAGGTCTTGGGGATAAAAAAACAATCGCAGGTGCCGGTTTCTTTCTTTGGACAAACAATATTTCTTTTTTTCTTCGCCCTTTTGCATTGAAAGAATAGATTCTAAAAAAATGATATGATTCAACCTCAGACCCTTTTGAATGTAGCGGATAACAGCGGGGCTCGAGAATTGATGTGTATTCGAATTATAGGAGCTAGCAATCGTCGATATGCTCATATCGGTGACGTTATTGTTGCTGTGATCAAAGAAGCAGTGCCAAATATGCCCCTAGCAAGATCAGAAGTGGTCAGAGCTGTAATTGTACGTACTTGTAAAGAACTCAAACGCGATAACGGTATGATAATACGATATGATGACAATGCTGCGGTTGTCATTGATCAAGAAGGAAACCCAAAGGGGACTCGGGTTTTTGGCGCGATTGCCCGGGAATTGAGACAGTTAAATTTTACTAAAATAGTTTCATTAGCTCCGGAGGTATTATAAGGTATTATAAAATGAGACTATCATATGGTTAACGTAAGGTATTTGAAAGAAAGAGATTAAGAGATATATTCAGATTTTTTAGTAGATTGTGTGTCACGCATATGCCTTTAAGAATTCAAATTCATAAAAAAATAAGTAAAAAAACAAGAAAGACATGTTGATTATATCAAAATTTGGGAGCACCAAGAGTTTTAATTCATCATGGGTAGGGATACTATTGCTGACATAATAACCTCTATACGAAATGCTGATATGGATAGAAAAAGAGTGGTTCGAATAGCAGCTACTAATATCGCCGAAAATATTGTTAAAATACTTTTACAAGAAGGTTTTATCGAAAACGTGAGAAAACATCAAGAAACCAAAAAGGATTTTTTGGTTTTAACCCTACGGCATAGAAGGAATAGGAAAAGGGCCTTTTTAAATTTAAAACGCATCAGTCGGCCTGGTCTACGAATCTATTCTAACTACCAACGAATTCCTAGAATTTTAGGTGGGATGGGAATTGTAATTCTTTCCACTTCTCGAGGTATAATGACAGACCGAGAGGCCCGACTAGAAAGAATTGGCGGAGAAGTTTTGTGTTATATATGGTAATCCTTCTAATATCCGAATTGGATCCGAAACTTATTATTCGTGAAAAAAAAAAAAAGAAAAGAGGCGGGTTGTCTAATATGGTTCCTCCTCCATCAGTTGATACTTCAAGGAGGCTTTACCTGGAATGAAAGAACAAAAATGGATTCATGAAGGTTTAATTACTGAATCCCTTCCCAATGGTATGTTCCGGATTCGCTTAGATAATCAAGATATAATTCTAGGTTATGTTTCAGGAAAGATCCGACGTAGTTTTATACGGATACTGCCAGGCGATAGAGTCAAAATTGAAGTAAGTCGTTATGATTCAACCAGAGGACGTATAATTTATCGACTTCGCAATAAGGATTCGAAAGATTAGGTGTTTTTATCAACTTCAACATTCCTTTCGTAGGAATATTATTCCAGAATAAAAATGTAAAGAAACCTATTTTCTTCCAAAAAGTAGATTCAGAATTAAGATGAGGAATGCCAAATATGAAAATAAGAGCTTCTGTTCGTAAAATTTGTGAAAAATGTCGACTAATCCGTAGGCGGGGACGAATTATAGTAATTTGTTCCAACCCAAGACATAAACAAAGACAGGGGTAATCAGACTTGTTAAAATACCCGACGGAAAAGTAAAAAGAGGGATCTTTTTTGACACGAAATGGATATATCCATATATCTCTGACTCATATTTATGAGATGCAAAAATATGGCAAAAGCTATACCGAGAATTGGTTCACGTAGGACTGGACGTATTGGTTCACGTAAGAATACACGTAGAATACCAAAGGGGGTTATTCATGTTCAAGCAAGTTTCAATAATACTATTGTGACTGTTACCGATGTACGGGGTCGAGTGGTTTCTTGGTCCTCTGCCGGTACTTGTGGATTCAAGGGCACAAGAAGAGGCACACCGTTTGCTGCTCAAACCGCAGCGGGAAACGCTATTCGTACAGTAGTGGATCAAGGTATGCAACGAGCAGAAGTCATGATAAAAGGACCCGGTCTCGGAAGAGACGCGGCATT